ACCCTAACAGACATAGATCATGAGCAGATCATATAATTATTCTTAAGTAACAATCAAAATAAATACTTTTTTTTTTTTCAAGGAAGAGGCCGCCATCCAATTTCAAGTGTTGCTGGAATTTCAGCGTGTTCTTTTCCCATCTTTCAATTCAAGTAATAACCGACCACATATTTTTCTCATCAATTAGTGAATTAATGCTTACTGGATATTAAGTCAATGCTTGTTAGACATATAGTTATCAAACCCCCCCTTCCCCCCACCTAAATTTTACATTCCTTGACAAACCCCAAAAGCAAGAAAGACAATCTAGGTTCCTCACCATTCTAGTAATTTATCAAACAAGACTTTAAATTTAGTATTAGAAAAATTTTCACACATACACCTTCCATGTTCACCAAACCTATTTTCCTGTCAACTTTCAAATATGTCATATTAACATAGAGCTTATGTAGCTTAACAACAAAGCAAAGCACTGAAAATGCTTAGATGGATAATTTTATCCCATAAACAAAAAGGTTTGGTCCTGGCCTTATAATTAGTTAGAGGTAAAATTACACATGCAAAAATCCTTAAACCAGTGTCAAATCCCCTAAAACTTTACCAAAAGCTTAGGGAGAGGACATCAAGCGCATACAAATAGCTAAAGACGTCTTGCCTAGCCACGCCCCCACGGGACTCAGCAGTGATAAAAATTAAGCAATGAACGAAAGTTTGACTAAGTTATACCTCTTAAGGGTTGGTAAATTTCGTGCCAGCCACCGCGGTCATACGATTAACCCAAATTAATTATTATACGGCGTAAAACGTGTCCATAGGAAACAACAAATAGAATTAAAAACCAACCAATATGTGAAAATTCATCGTTGGGACTAAACTCAGTAACGAAAGTAATTCTAATTAACTTAATACACGATAGCTAAGATCCAAACTGGGATTAGATACCCCACTATGCTTAGCCCTAAACTTCAACAATTAAATAACGAAATTGTTTGCCTGAGAACTACTGGCCATCGCTTAAAACTCAAAGGACTTGGCGGTACTTTATATCCATCTAGAGGAGCCTGTTCTATAATCGATAAACCCCGTTATACCTCACCATTCCTTGCTAATTCAGCCTATATACCGCCATCTTCAGCAAACCTTAAAAAGGAGTAGAAGTAAGCAAGAGAATCGCCATAAAAACGTTAGGTCAAGGTGTAGCCCATGGAATGGGAAGTAATGGGCTACATTTTCTTAAAAAGAACATTACGATACCCTTATTGAAATATAAGGACAAAGGAGGATTTAGTAGTAAATTAAGAATAGAGAGCTTAATTGAATAGCGCAATGAAGTACGTACACACCGCCCGTCACCCTCCTCAAATTAAATGATTTTAACACATATACATAATACAATAAATAAGTTTATGAGAGGAGATAAGTCGTAACAAGGTAAGCATACTGGAAAGTGTGCTTGGAATAACCACAGCGTAGCTTAATCACCATAAAGCATCTGGTCTACACCCAGAAGACTCCAAAAACAATGGACGCTTTGAGCAGTTACTAAGCCCTAACCAAATACAATTACAACTATTTTCACCTATAAACTAAAACATTTACTATAGGAGTATTGGAGAAAGAAACTTTTCACAGGAGCTATAGAGATTAGTACCGTAAGGGAAAAAAGACAAACAACCTGAGCACAAATAAGCAAAGATTAAACCTTGTACCTTTTGCATAATGAGTTAACTAGAAAACATCTAACTAAGAGAACTTCAGCTAGAAACCCCGAAACCAAACGAGCTACCTAAAAGCAATTATAAGAATGAACCCGTCTATGTAGCAAAATAGTGGGACGACTTTTAGGTAGAGGCGAAAAACCTAACGAGCTTGGTGATAGCTGGTTGCCCAATTATGAATCTAAGTTCAACTTTAAGCTTACCAAAAAGAACACAAGAAAATCCAAATGTAAGCTTAAAATATAGCCTAAAGAGGGACAGCTCTTTAGGAATGGAAAAACCCTTAAATAGTGAATAAGCCTAAATACACTTAAACCACAGTTGGCCTAAAAGCAGCCACCAATAAAGAAAGCGTTCAAGCTCAACATTAATAATATAATAATACCAAAAACAACAAGCGAATTCCTATACATACAAAATTGGGCCAATCTATTAACATATAGAAGAGACACTGTTAATATGAGTAACGAGAATTTCATTCTCCATGCACAAAACTATAACAACCCGGATAACCATTGTTAGTTAACAATCTAAGGTGATCACTCTACACATAAAACCCACCTACAATAACACGTTAACCCAACACAGGAGTGCATACTGGAAAGATTAAAAGAAATAAAAGGAACTCGGCAAACACGAACCCCGCCTGTTTACCAAAAACATCACCTCTAGCATATCAAGTATTAGAGGCACTGCCTGCCCAGTGACTAACGTTAAACGGCCGCGGTATCCTGACCGTGCAAAGGTAGCATAATCACTTGTTCCTTAATTAGGGACTAGAATGAACGGCTTAACGAGGGTTCAACTGTCTCTTATTTCCAATCAGTGAAATTGACCTTCCCGTGAAGAGGCGGGAATACAAAAATAAGACGAGAAGACCCTATGGAGCTTTAATTACTAACTTAAATTTTAAAACCAAGCACCTAATGGGCCAAAAAATAAAAACTTAAGTTTAAATTTCGGTTGGGGTGACCTCGGAGAACAAAAAAACCTCCGAAAGATTCTAGCCAAGACACACAAGTCTAAGCATTTAAAATCTAATTGACCCAAAAAATCTTTTGATCAACGGACCAAGTTACCCTAGGGATAACAGCGCAATCCTATTCAAGAGTCCCTATCGACAATTAGGGTTTACGACCTCGATGTTGGATCAGGACATCCCAATGGTGTAGAAGCTATTAATGGTTCGTTTGTTCAACGATTAAAGTCCTACGTGATCTGAGTTCAGACCGGAGTAATCCAGGTCGGTTTCTATCTATTCACGATTCCTCCCAGTACGAAAGGACAAGAGAAATGGAGCCTCCTTACAACAAGAGCTCCCAAACTAATTTATGAAATAATATTAAAACTATAAGTTCGTAAAACAACTGCCTTAGACATAAGGCATTATTAGGGTGGCAGAGCCCGGAAATTGCGTAAGACTTAAAACCTTGTTCCCGGGGGTTCAAATCCCCTCCCTAATAGTGTACCTCCTAAATATCCTAACCCTACTAGTCCCTATCCTAATTGCCATGGCATTCCTAACACTAGTAGAACGCAAAATCTTAGGTTATATACAATTACGAAAAGGGCCTAATATCGTAGGACCCTACGGCATCTTACAACCCTTCGCAGATGCAATAAAACTATTCATTAAAGAGCCCCTACGCCCACTAGCAACATCAACATCTTTATTTGTAATCGCCCCAACACTTTCCCTTACTCTAGCTTTTAGCCTATGAATTCCAATGCCAATACCTTACCCACTAATAAACCTAAACCTAGGAATATTATTTATTTTAGCCACATCCAGCTTATCAGTATATTCCATCCTATGATCAGGATGAGCCTCCAATTCAAAATACTCAATATTCGGAGCCCTACGAGCAGTAGCCCAAACAATTTCTTACGAAGTTACTATAGCAATCATTCTTCTATCTGTACTATTAATAAACGGATCATTTTCCCTTCAATCATTAATATTTACCCAAGAACCCTTATGATTAATTATCCCAACTTGACCACTAGGAATAATATGATATATTTCAACCCTAGCAGAGACAAACCGAGCCCCCTTTGATCTAACAGAAGGAGAGTCAGAATTAGTATCAGGGTTTAATGTAGAATACGCTGCAGGCCCATTCGCCTTATTCTTCATAGCCGAATACACTAACATTATCTTAATAAACGCTTTATCAACAATTGTATTCCTAGGCCCATTCAATGATCCAAATAATCCAGAAGTATTCACAACAAACTTCATAATCAAAACATTAATACTTACCACTCTATTTTTATGAGTACGAGCATCATACCCACGATTCCGATATGACCAATTAATACATCTACTATGAAAAAATTTTCTCCCACTAACACTAGCCTTATGCATATGACACATCTCAGTTCCAATCTTCATAGCAAGCATCCCCCCATACACTTAGAAATATGTCTGACAAAAGAGTTACTTTGATAGAGTAAATAATAGAGGTTTAAATCCTCTTATTTCTAGGATAATAGGAGTTGAACCTATACCTAAGAATTCAAAATTCTACGTGCTACCTAAACACCTTATCCTAAAAATAGTAAGGTCAGCTAATTAAGCTATTGGGCCCATACCCCGAAAATGTTGGTTTAAATCCTTCCCGTACTAATTAACCCAATTACACTTCTAATCATTTATTTCACAATTTTTTCAGGACCAATAGTCACTATACTAAGTACTAACTTATTCCTTATATGAATTGGGCTTGAAATAAACCTACTAGCTATTATTCCAATAATAATAAAAAATCCAAATCCACGATCAACAGAAGCAGCAACAAAATATTTCCTAACCCAAGCCACAGCCTCAATAATTTTCCTACTATCAATTACTCTAAACTACAAACAACTAGGAATATGAACCCTACAACCACAAACAAGCAACTACATCACCACACTAATATTTATTTCCCTAGCAATAAAAATAGGACTTGCACCATTTCACTCATGACTCCCAGAAGTCACCCAAGGAATTCCAATTCAAACAGGCATAATCCTCCTTACATGACAAAAAATTGCCCCAATCTCAATCCTATTCCAAACATATGAAATAACAGACCCAATAATCTTAATAACATCAGCTACTCTATCAGTACTAATCGGAGCATGAAACGGACTAAATCAAACACAAACACGAAAAATTATAGCCTACTCATCTATTAGCCACATAGGATGAATAATCGCCGTACTACCATTCAACCCATATATTACCATACTAAACCTACTAATCTATATTAGCCTTACAGTACCAATATTTATAATACTAAAAATTAACTCGTCCACTAACATTAACTCCATATCACTCATGTGAAACAAAACACCAATAATACTACCAACAATCTCCATAATTTTATTATCCACAGGCGGTCTACCACCACTAACAGGATTCCTACCAAAATGAATCATTATTACTGAACTACTAAAAAACAACAACATTATTCTAGCCACACTAATAGCAATAACAGCCCTAATTAATTTATTCTTCTATACACGCCTAATCTATTCCACCACACTAACCACATTCCCAACAAACAATAACTCCAAAATATCACTCCACCACACTAACTACAAAAACAATATTATACTACCATCCCTTGCAATCTTAAGCACTATAACCCTTCCATTATCACCACTACTAATAATATAAAGAAGTTTAGGATAAAAAGTCCAAGAGCCTTCAAAGCCCTAAGTAGACCAAAAAGTCTAACTTCTGAATAAGGGCTGCAAGACTACATCTTACATCTAATGAATGCAAATCAATCGCTTTAATTAAGCTAAACCCTCATCTAGATTGATAGGAATTAAACCTATGAATTTTTAGTTAACAGCTAAATACCCTAGACTGGCTTCAATCTACTTCTCCCGCCTATCAGAAAGAGGGCGGGAGAAGCCTTAGTAGAGTAGTCTTCTACACCTTCGAATTTGCAATTCGACATGAATATCACCTTAAGGCTTGGTAAAAAGAGGATCAGTCCTCTGTCTTTAGATTTACAGTCTAATACCTAAACTCGGCCATTTTACCTATGTTCATCAACCGTTGATTATTCTCTACCAACCACAAAGATATCGGAACACTGTATCTCCTATTTGGTGCCTGGGCAGGTATAGTAGGTACAGCCTTAAGCATCTTAATCCGGGCAGAACTTGGGCAACCAGGAGCCTTATTAGGCGACGACCAGATCTACAATGTGATTGTAACTGCCCACGCCTTCGTAATAATTTTCTTTATAGTAATACCCATAATAATTGGGGGCTTCGGAAACTGATTAGTGCCATTAATAATTGGGGCTCCAGACATAGCATTTCCACGTATAAACAATATAAGCTTCTGACTTTTACCACCCTCATTTCTCCTACTACTAGCATCATCTATAGTAGAAGCAGGGGCCGGTACAGGTTGAACTGTTTACCCCCCTCTAGCTGGAAACCTAGCACATGCCGGGGCATCAGTAGATCTTACTATTTTTTCCTTACACTTAGCAGGAGTTTCCTCAATCCTAGGGGCCATTAACTTCATTACAACTATTATCAACATAAAACCCCCAGCTGTGACACAATATCAAACACCACTGTTCGTATGATCTGTTCTAATTACAGCTGTTCTATTATTACTCTCCCTTCCAGTTCTAGCTGCAGGAATTACTATACTACTAACTGACCGCAACCTAAACACAACTTTCTTTGATCCAGCTGGAGGAGGAGACCCAATTCTGTATCAACACCTATTTTGATTTTTCGGTCACCCTGAAGTCTATATCCTTATCTTACCAGGATTTGGGATTATTTCCCACATCGTAACATACTACTCAGGTAAAAAAGAACCATTTGGTTACATGGGTATGGTGTGAGCTATAATATCAATTGGATTCCTAGGATTTATTGTATGAGCCCACCATATATTCACAGTAGGACTAGACGTAGATACACGAGCTTACTTTACATCCGCTACTATAATTATTGCTATCCCAACAGGGGTAAAAGTGTTCAGCTGGCTAGCCACGCTTCATGGAGGAAATATTAAATGATCCCCAGCAATACTATGAGCCCTAGGATTTATTTTCTTATTTACAGTGGGAGGGCTTACTGGGATTGTACTATCAAATTCTTCTCTTGATATTGTACTTCATGATACATACTATGTTGTAGCCCACTTTCACTACGTACTCTCTATAGGAGCTGTCTTTGCCATCATAGCGGGATTTGTTCACTGATTTCCCCTATTCACAGGCTATACTATTAATGATACATGAGCTAAAACTCACTTCGCTATTATATTCGTAGGAGTAAACTTAACTTTCTTCCCACAGCACTTCTTAGGATTATCTGGAATACCACGACGATACTCTGACTACCCAGATGCTTACACCACATGAAACACAGTCTCTTCAATAGGATCATTCATTTCATTAACAGCTGTGTTAGTAATAATTTTTATAATCTGAGAAGCCTTTGCCTCTAAACGTGAAGTACTATCAGTAGAATACTCATCAACAAACTTAGAATGACTACACGGCTGCCCACCACCTTATCATACATTTGAAGAACCCACTTTCGTAAAAGTAAAATAAGAAAGGAAGGATTCGAACCCCCTTAAACTGGTTTCAAGCCAATCTCATAACCTCTATGTCTTTCTCAATGAGATATTAGTAAAACAATTACATAACTTTGTCAAAGTTAAATTATAGAGTCACATCTATATATCTTACATGGCTTACCCATTCCAACTAGGCTTACAAGACGCTACATCACCTATCATAGAAGAATTAACAAACTTCCATGATCATACTCTAATAATTGTATTTCTAATTAGCTCCCTAGTATTATATATTATTACATTAATACTAACTACAAAATTAACTCATACTAACACAATAGATGCTCAAGAAGTAGAAACAATTTGAACTATTCTTCCAGCCGTAATTTTAATCCTTATTGCACTCCCATCTCTTCGAATCCTATATATAATAGACGAAATCAACAACCCAGTATTAACAGTAAAGACGATAGGACATCAATGATACTGAAGCTATGAATATACAGATTATGAGGATCTCTGTTTTGACTCCTATATAACCCCAACAAATGACTTAAAGCCAGGTGAACTACGACTACTAGAAGTAGACAACCGAGTTGTCTTACCAATAGAACTTCCAATTCGTATACTAATCTCATCAGAAGACGTACTCCACTCATGAGCTGTTCCATCTCTAGGGTTAAAAACAGACGCAATCCCAGGTCGCCTTAATCAAGCCACAATCTCATCCAATCGACCAGGATTATTCTACGGCCAATGCTCTGAAATTTGTGGCTCAAATCACAGCTTTATGCCTATTGTCCTTGAAATAGTACCACTAAAGCACTTTGAAAACTGATCCGCATCAATAATTTAATCTCACTATGAAGCTTAAAGCGTTAACCTTTTAAGTTAAAGTCAGAAAATAATATTTTCCATAGTGAAATGCCACAACTAGATACATCTACATGATTTATTACCATTCTATCCTCCACAATCACTTTATTTGTACTAATGCAGCTAAAAATCTCAGCTTTCATTTTTCCACTAAGCCCTTCAATCAAATCCACCAAATTAACAAAAACAGATAACCCATGAGAATCAAAATGAACGAAAACTTATTTGCCTCTTTCATTACTCCAACAATAGCAGGTCTTCCAATTGTTGTGTTAATTATCATAATCCCGTCAATTCTACTCTCCTCTTCCAAACGCCTAGTCACAAATCGTTATTTCTCATTCCTATATTGACTAGTGAAACTCATTACTAAACAAATAATACTCATCCATACTCCAAAAGGACGCACATGATCACTAATACTAGTGTCTTTGATAATATTTATCGGATGTACAAACCTCTTAGGGCTTCTTCCGCACACATTTACCCCCACAACACAACTATCAATAAACCTTGGAATGGCTATTCCCTTATGAGCTGGAGCTGTAATTCTAGGATTCCGCCACAAACTAAAATCCTCATTAGCCCACTTTTTACCACAAGGAACCCCTATCTCCCTAATTCCTATACTCATCATTATTGAAACAATTAGCCTATTTATTCAACCCATAGCCTTAGCAGTACGACTTACTGCTAATATTACAGCAGGTCACCTCCTTATTCACCTGATTGGAGGTGCAACACTAGTACTAACAAGCATTAGCCCACCCACTGCCTCCATTACCTTTATTATTCTGGCCTTATTAACTATTCTAGAGTTTGCCGTTGCCCTCATTCAAGCTTATGTCTTTACACTACTAGTTAGCCTGTATTTACATGATAATACATAATGACCCACCAAACCCATGCCTTTCACATAGTAAACCCAAGCCCATGACCACTCACAGGAGCATTTTCTGCCCTTCTCCTCACATCAGGCCTAGTAATATGATTCCATTACAACTCATACTCCCTCCTAACTCTTGGTTTATTAACAAACATTCTTACAATATATCAATGATGACGAGATATCGTGCGGGAAGGAACATATCAGGGCCATCATACACCAATTGTACAAAAAGGCTTACGCTATGGGATAATCCTGTTTATCGTATCAGAAATCTTCTTCTTCGCAGGATTTTTTTGAGCCTTCTATCACTCCAGCCTTGCACCGACCCATGACTTAGGAGGTTGTTGACCTCCTACAGGAATTTCCCCGCTAAATCCACTTGAGGTTCCCCTATTAAACACATCAGTATTACTAGCATCCGGAGTATCTATTACATGAGCCCATCATAGCTTAATAGAAGGTAAGCGAAACAACATAAATCAAGCCCTATTTATCACCATTTTACTCGGACTATATTTTACAATTCTTCAAGCCATAGAATACTTTGAAACCCCATTTTCCATTTCAGATGGAGTTTATGGATCTACATTCTTCATAGCAACCGGATTCCATGGATTACATGTAATCATTGGATCCACATTCCTTATAGTATGTCTATTACGACAACTTAAATACCACTTTACATCCAAGCACCACTTTGGCTTCGAAGCAGCAGCATGATATTGACACTTCGTAGATGTAGTGTGACTTTTCCTATACGTATCTATTTATTGATGAGGATCATACTTTCTTAGTATAATCAGTACAACTGACTTCCAATCAGTTAGATCTAGACATAACCTAGAAGATAGTAATAAACATACTTACAGTTCTATCAGTAAATATTGCCTTATCCACACTCCTAATCACAGTTGCCTTTTGACTGCCACAACTAAACCTCTACACTGAAAAAGCAAACCCCTATGAATGCGGATTTGACCCCATAAGCTCAGCCCGCCTTCCATTTTCCATAAAATTTTTCCTAGTAGCAATTACCTTCTTGTTGTTTGACTTAGAAATCGCACTCTTACTTCCACTGCCATGAGCCGTTCAAATTAATAATATTAACACAATAATACTAACAGCCTTTATCCTAGTCTCCGTCCTAGCCTTAGGGTTGGCCTACGAATGAATGCAAAAAGGACTAGAGTGGACCGAATAAATTGGTAATTAGTTTAACTAAAACAAGTGATTTCGACTCATTAGATTATGACAAACGTTATAATTACCAAAAATGCCGTCTGTAACCTTTAATATTATACTAGCATTCATTTTTTCACTCCTAGGAACCCTCATATTTCGCTCACACCTTATATCAACACTATTATGCTTAGAGGGTATAATATTATCATTATTTATTATGACCACAATCACCTCCCTTAATTCCCACTCAATAGTAATATATCCAATTCCTATTGTCATCCTAGTATTTGCTGCATGCGAAGCGGCCATCGGTCTAGCTCTACTGGCAAAAATCTCAAACTCATACGGAACAGACTACGTACAAAACCTCAATCTACTGCAATGCTAAAAATTATCTTTCCATCTATCATATTATTACCACTAACCTGATTATCAAATAACAAAAGCATATGAACCAATGTAACTTCCCACAGTTTTATAATCAGCCTATTATCAGCCATACTCCTATGACAAAACGATATAAACATTTTAAACTTCTCACTACTATTTTCAACCGATTCACTATCATCCCCACTTATCATTTTAACTACATGATTACTACCACTAATACTGCTAGCCAGCCAAAATCATATAAAAAAGGAGACAGAACAAAACAAAAAAACTTACATTTCAATACTAGTGTTTTTACAAATCCTCCTAATCATAACATTCTCAGCAAATGAACTAATCATATTCTACATCCTATTTGAAGCTACCCTAATTCCTACTCTAATTATCATTACTCGATGGGGTAATCAAACAGAACGATTAAACGCAGGACTCTACTTCCTATTTTATACCCTAATTGGATCAATTCCACTATTAATTGCCCTTATCTACATCCAAAATCTAACAGGGACACTAAATTTCTTGTTGTTCCCCCTTACCTTTATACCACTAAATCAAACATGATCTAATAATATCTTATGGCTAGCATGTATAATAGCATTCTTAATTAAGATACCAATATACGGAGTACACTTATGACTCCCTAAAGCACACGTTGAAGCCCCCATTGCAGGATCAATAATCCTAGCAGCTATTTTACTAAAACTGGGAGGCTATGGTATAATGCGAATCTCTACAATTCTAGACCCTATTACCAAAACCATAGCTTATCCATTCATCCTCTTATCCATATGAGGTATAATTATAACAAGTTCAATTTGCCTTCGACAAACAGATCTGAAATCTCTAATTGCCTACTCTTCAGTAAGCCACATAGCACTAGTTATCGCAGCCATTATAATCCAAACACCATGAAGCTTTATAGGGGCTACAACACTAATAATCGCCCATGGACTAACATCATCTTTACTATTCTGCTTAGCAAATACTAACTACGAACGCATTCATAGCCGAACTATAATTATGACTCGGGGACTACAAACCATTTTTCCACTTATAGCCACATGATGGATTCTAGCAAGCTTAGCAAACCTGGCTATCCCACCATCAATTAATCTCATCGGAGAACTACTAATTACAATCTCCCTGTTCTCCTGATCCAGCCCCTCAATCCTATTATTAGGAGGTAATATCCTAATCACCTCTCTTTACTCAATATATATAATCATCACCACCCAACGAGGCAAACTTACAAACCATATAATTAATCTACAACCATCACATACACGCGAACTAACGCTAATAACACTACATATCACACCCTTAATCTTACTAACCATTAACCCCAAATTAATTATGGGGCCAACAATATGTAAATATAGTTTATATAAAACCCCAGACTGTGAATCTGGAGATAGGAAATTAAATTCCTTATTCACCAAGAAAGAATGCAAGAACTGCTAATTCATGCCACCATGTATAAAACACATGGCTTTCTTACTTTTATAGGATAGTAGTAATCCATTGGTCTTAGGAACCAAAAACTTGGTGCAACTCCAAATAAAAGTAATAAATTCTATCTCATCTTCAATCTTACTAATCCTTTTTATACTCACACTTCCTATTATATTATCACTAACTAACCACACCAAATCAATTAATTTCCCTAATTACGTAACCCTATCAATCAAGTACGCCTTCCTATTAAGTCTAGTACCCCTAACCAAATTCTTCTCATCTAACACCGAACTATTAATCACCAACTGACACTGAATCACAATCAACACTATAAAATTATCAATTAGCTTAAAATTCGACTTCTTCTGCATCATCTTCCTATCAGTAGCCTTATTTGTAACATGATCAATCATAGAATTCTCATCATGATATATACACTCAGACCCCCACCTAAACCGATTCATTAAATATCTACTCCTATTCCTCATTACTATAATTATCTTAACCTCAGCTAATAACCTATTTCAACTTTTCATTGGGTGGGAAGGAGTAGGAGTCATATCATTCCTATTAATCGGATGATGGTATGGCCGAACCGACGCAAACACAGCAGCCCTACAAGCTATCTTATATAACCGCATTGGAGATATTGGCTTTATTTTAGCAATAACCTGATTTTGCCTGCACTCCAACTCATGAGAACTACAACAAATCTTTATAACAAACGACTCAACAAACATTATTCCCCTTCTAGGACTACTAATTGCAGCCACAGGGAAATCAGCACAATTCGGACTTCATCCTTGACTCCCATCAGCTATAGAAGGACCCACCCCAGTATCAGCTCTCTTACACTCTAGTACTATAGTAGTAGCAGGAATCTTCCTCATGGTACGATTCCACCCTATTACGTCAAACAACAGCTTTATCCTAACTATAATATTATGCTTAGGTTCAATCACAACACTATTTACAGCTATCTGTGCACTAACACAAAATGATATCAAAAAAATTGTAGCCTTCTCCACATCAAGCCAACTAGGACTTATAATAGTGACGCTAGGCATTAACCAACCTTATCTAGCCTTCCTTCACATCTGTACTCATGCATTCTTCAAAGCAATATTATTTATATGCTCAGGATCCATTATCCACAGTCTAAACGACGAACAAGACATCCGAAAAATAGGTAATCTAACAAAACCACTCCCATTCACATCATCATGTTTAATAATTGGAAGCCTAGCCCTTACCGGAATACCATTCCTTACAGGATTCTACTCAAAAGATCTAATCATCGAAGCTGCGAACACGTGCTATACCAACGCCTGAGCCCTACTAATTACACTAATTGCCACCTCTCTAACAGCTGTCTACAGCATACGAATTATTTATTTTGTCTCAATAACCAAACCACGATTCCCACCAACAATTATTATTAATGAAAATAATCCCAAACTAATAAATCCAATCAAACGCCTAGCGCTGGGAAGCATTATAGCAGGTTTCCTTATCTCACACAACATCCCACCTACTACTACTCAAATTATAACAATACCCTGATACCTAAAAACCACAGCCATAATAGTAACTATCACAGGATTTATAATTGCATTAGAACTTAACAATCTAACTTCAAACCTAACATTAAATAAACCAACTCCAACCTCATCATTCTCTACGTCCTTAGGATACTTTCCACTCATCATACACCGAATCCTACCACTAAAAATTCTATCAAAAAGTTTTAACACATCTCTACGCCTACTAGATTTGATCTGACTAGAAAAAGCCATTCCAAAAACTACCTCAATCCTACAAACAATAACCTCTAAAAACTTAAGCAACCAAAAAGGCCTGATCAAACTATACTTCATATCATTCCTTATTACCCTGCTATCAATACCTATCCTAATAACTACCTAATTTATACGAACTACTTCAATAATAATCAATACACCTATCAACAAGGTTCACCCAGACACTACTATTAATCACGCAGAACAACTATATAAAGCAGCCACTCCAGCACCACCTTCCCCTATCAGCCCTAACTCATCACTGTCATAAACTACTCAGCCACCCACATCAGTACTATAAACTACCACTGAATCTACTAAATTATATTGATTAGAGGCATAAACCACACCAACTTCTAAAAAAATACTCATTATTAAAATCCCAAACACCAGTCAACTTGACATCCAAGTCTCAGGAAACTCTTCCGTAGCTATAGCAGTCGTATACCCAAAAACAACCAGCATTCCCCCTAAATAAATTAAAAACACCATAATACCTAAAAAAGATCCACCAAACCCTAACACCGCTAAACAACCAGAACACCCACTAACAATTAAACAAAAACCCCCATAAATAGGTGAAGGCTTTAATGATACGCCTAAACACCCTAACGCGATAAATGAACTTAAAATATAAATATATTCTGTCATAATTCCTACATAGACTCTAACTATGACCAATGACATGAAAAATCATCGTTGTAATTCAACTATAGAAACACCTAATGACAAACATTCGAAAAAAACACCCACTACTTAAAATCATCAATGACTCGTTCATCGACCTCCCAACCCCATCCAACATCTCATCTTGATGAAACTTCGGATCTCTACTAGGCATCTGCCTAGTAATCCAAATTCTAACAGGACTATTTCTAGCAATACACTACACATCAGATACAACCACAGCATTCTCATCAGTCACACATATTTGCCGAGATGTCAACTACGGCTGACTAATTCGATATATACACGCAAATGGGGCCTCTATATTCTTTATTTGCCTGTTTCTCCACGTAGGACGAGGAATATATTATGGCTCATACACATTCACAGAAACATGAAACATCGGAATCGTACTTTTATTTGCCGTAATAGCAACAGCATTCATAGGCTACGTCCTCCCATGAGGACAAATATCTTTCTGAGGGGCCACAGTAATTACAAACCTTCTTTCAGCTATCCCCTACATCGGAACAACCCTAGTAGAATGAATTTGAGGCGGATTCTCAGTAGATAAAGCAACCCTAACCCGATTCTTCGCATTTCACTTCATTCTACCATTTATCATCACAGCCCTCGTAGTAGTACACCTACTCTTCCTACACGAAACAGGGTCCAACAACCCATCAGGACTCAACTCCAACGCAGACAAAATCCCCTTCCACCCTTACTACACTATCAAAGATATTTTAGGGGCCCTCCTGCTATTAATAGTTCTCATAATTTTGGTTTTATTTTTCCCAGATATTCTCGGAGACCCCGATAATTACACTCCTGCAAATCCACTCAATACTCCCGCACACATTAAACCAGAATGATACTTTCTATTTGCCTACGCTATCTTACGCTCTATCCCAAATAAATTAGGAGGGGTCTTAGCCCTAGTCCTGTCTATCCTAATTCTAGCCTTACTACCTCTTCTTCAAACTTCAAAACAACGAGGGCTGACATTCCGACCCATCACACAAGTCCTATTTTGAATTTTAGTAGCTAATTTATTTATCCTTACATGAATTGGAGGACAACCCGTTGAACACCCGTTTGTCATAATTGGACAGCTAGCTTCCATTAGCTACTTTACTATTATCATCATTTTAATTCCTATTGCAGGCATAATCGAAAACAACATACTAAAATTTTCCCATTGTCCTGATAGTATAACAATTACTTTGGTCTTGTAAACCAAAAATGAAGAAACATCTTCTCAAGACATCAAGAAGGAAGGGTCAACCCCCACCACCAACACCCAAAGTTGGTATTCTATTTAAACTACTTCTTGTACATAAAATTATTTAGTACATTAGTACATTTATGTATATCGTACATTAAATTATTTTCCCCTAGCATATAAGCATGTAATATAAATCAATGAATAACAACATTACTTATAAATCCCCATTCAAATTATAAACAATATGTATATTAAGCAAGAAAAATTTAATTAATGTAAATAGGACATACCTGCGTTACTTTGCATACACCATAATGTCATAACTCTGCTTGTCCAAATGTCTATCCCCTTCCACATAGAGTTTATTAATCTACCATCCTCCGTGAAATCAGCAACCCGCCCACCACTGCATCTCTTCTCGCTCCGGGCCCATACAACTTGGGGGTGACTAATGTGAAACTTTATCAGGCATCTGGTTCTTACTTCAGGGCCATTGAATGTTTTATTGTCCATACGTTCCCCTTAAATAAGACATCTCGATGGTACAGAGTCTAATCAGCCCATGATCAACATAACTGTAGTCATGCACATTTGGTATCTTTTATTTTTCGGGATGCTGTGACTCACCATAGCCGTCAAGGCATGAAGGGCAGCTTATCATGTAGCTGGACTTTTCAATTCAAGTATTATCGGACCACATATTTTTCTCATCAATTAGTGAATTAATGCTTACTGGATATTAAGTCAATGCTTGTTAGACATATAGTTATCAAACCCCCCCTTCCCCCCACCTAAATTTTACATTCCTTTACAAACCCCAAAAGCAAGAAAGACAATCTAGGTTCCTCACCATTCTAGTAATTTATCAAACAAGACTTTAAATTTAGTATTAGAAAAAT